AAACACATTATTTTAATAATGTAAATAAGCACACTTTGGGTACGAATTAAACGACTAGGGATTTTCCTGTTTCCGGGGGGTTTGCAGGAGTCTTAGTGATCTCAGGAGTTTAAGGGGGTAGGGGGTTTTTACGCGTAGAAACCAAGGGCGATCTTAGGGATCTCTCGATTGATAATTCATTATATATGCTCTTGATATACAAGTATGCAATTCTTCTTAGAAAGTCTTTTCATCACTCACAATATTTACGTGCTTGACGCTCTAGATGTTCATACCTTGTCTGTTATTACCGTGTGCGCTCTGTAATGCCAAGTGAAAGGAAATAAAAAAAGGAAACCCCTTGCTCGCTGGAGAGAACGCTCGGCATGCTGGGTCATCTCGGGGATGTACTCCACCATTAACTTATGTCAGCGTCGATGAAAGTGGGCGGAATAATATCAATCAATGATCCTGAAGTAGGAACCAAATGCCAGGAAAAATTCACTGTGTGCGACCCCCACAAATACTTGTCCCTCACTTTCAATAACCGTTATTCTTAAGTATCAACTGATGATCGGTTCTTATTGAGTCGAATGGTGCGAATTCATGTAATGTGGAGAAACGTATAACATTACTTTATGAGTAAAGTGTTGAGTTTTAAATCTCGCAAACTCTTGATTTAATAAGATGTAAACTTAGTTATTATGCTTTGTGTTTACTTTGATATATGTACTAGATTACATGATATATGGTTAATATAAATCTATGGTGTTAATACATACATGTACTAGATTACATATTATATGGTTAATATAAATCTATGGTGTTAATACATACATGTACTAGATTACATATTAATATGGTTAATATAAATATATGGTGTTAATACATACATGTACTAGATTACATATTAATATGGTTAATATAAATATATGGTGTTAATACATACATGTACTAGATTACATATTAATATGGTTAATATAAATATATGGTGTTAATACATACATGTACTAGATTACATATTAATATGGTTAATATAAATATATGGTGTTAATACATACATGTACTAGATTACATATTAATATGGTTAATATAAATATATGGTGTTAATACATACATGTACTAGATTACATACTCCTACTAAGTTACATATGTCCTAAGTACATGTGTGTACTTAGCACATATATGTATTTAGCACACATATGTGCCTAGTACATACATGTACTTAGCACACATATGTATTGAAATATTATTTAGTAAGACGTTTTAAAAAATGTTTTTAAAATGTTTTTAAAATGTTTTTAAAGTGGTTTTAAAGTGGTTTAAAAGTGTTTAATAATTGTCTAAGAAATATTATTTAGTAAGACGTTTTAAAAAATGTTTTTAAAATGTTTTTAAAATGTTTTTAAAGTGGTTTTAAAGTGTTTAATAATTGTCTAATAAATATTATTTAGTAAGACGTTTTAAAAAATGTTTTTAAAGTGGTTTTAAAGTGTTTAACAGATGTTTAATAGATGTTTAATAGATGTCTAATAGATGTATAATAGGTGTTTGCTGGGTGTTTGATGGGTGTTTGATGAGTGTGCCTGGAGAATGTTTCAAGGAATAGTTTAGTTTAGAACTCTAGCTTTGGGAGTTAGGGGTAGGAGTTAAAATCTCCTTTCTTTGAGCAGTAGGGAGGGTTCTAACCTCCGGCGTCCGGTTTACAAGACCGGTGCTCTGGCACTGAGCTACAACTGCAAGATCATCCTAAGGCCTTATTTTCTATTCAGCCGGCCAGGGGGAACAGGGCTAGGAAAAGGGAGAAGTAGAGGACGGATGCAATTTGGCCGATGATGATGAAGGGGTGTTCTACGGGCATGCCTCCGATTCATGTAAGAATGATGACGTCTGCGATAAGGGTCCAAAATAGGAACTGAGTAATTGGGCGGAAGGTCAGGCCTCGTTGCTTTGACGTGTGGAGGATGGGTACTACTATTAGTACGAGAATGGAGGCGAGGAGGGCTAGCACGCCTCCAAGTTTGTTGGGGATTGATCGGAGGATGGCGTAGGCAAATAAGAAGTATCACTCAGGTTTAATATGCGGGGGTGTCACAAGGGGGTTAGCGGGGGTAAAGTTGTCGGGGTCTCCTAAGAGATTGGGGGAGAATAATGCAAGGGCTGTGAGGGCGATAAGTAGTGCTGCAAACCCCAGGAGATCTTTGTAGGAAAAGTAGGGGTGGAAGGAGATTTTGTCTGCGTCTGAATTCAGCCCGAGGGGGTTGTTAGAGCCTGTTTCATGTAGAAAGAGCAGGTGGATGAGGGTTGCGCCTGCAATAACGAAAGGGAAGAGGAAGTGGAAGGCAAAGAATCGAGTCAGGGTGGCGTTGTCTACTGAGAAGCCACCTCAGATTCATTGTACGAGGGCGTTGCCGATGTAGGGGACTGCAGAAAGAAGGTTGGTGATGACTGTGGCACCTCAGAACGACATCTGTCCTCAGGGTAAGACGTACCCGACAAAAGCGGTTATTATCACAAGCAGGAGAAGTACGACACCGACATTCCAAGTTTCTTTGTACAGGTAGGAGCCGTAATATAAGCCTCGCCCGATGTGCATGTAGACACAGATGAAGAAGAAAGAGGCGCCGTTAGCATGGATGTTGCGGATTAGTCAGCCATAATTTACGTCCCGGCAGATGTGACCAACAGATGAGAAAGCTGTTGCGATGTCAGAGGTGTAGTGTATAGCGAGGAAGAGCCCGGTTAGGATCTGGATGATTAGGCAAAGGCCAAGTAAGGAGCCAAAGTTTCATCATACCGAGATATTTGAAGGGGCGGGAAGGTCAACTAGTGCATTGTTTGCGATTTTTAGTAGGGGGTGAGTTTTTCGTAGGCTTGCCATTAAGGTTTTTGTAGTTGAATAACAACGGTGGTTTTTCAAGCCATTAGTCCTGGTTAAAACCCTGGCAGGAATTATGACCTATATTATGTCTTTGTTCTTATTGGGGCTAGTACTGGGGCTGGTAGCTGTTGCTTCTAACCCCTCTCCTTATTTTGCTGCTTTAGGGTTAGTAGTTGTGGCGGGCATGGGGTGCGGGGTGTTGGTGGGGCATGGGGGGCCTTTTTTATCCCTAGTTTTATTCCTAATTTACTTAGGTGGGATGTTGGTGGTGTTTGCGTACTCAGCAGCACTTGCGGCTGAGCCCTTCCCAGAAAGCTGAGGAAGTCGTTCCGTTTTGTTGTACATGGTTATGTACGTTGTAGGGGTGGTGGTGATTTCAAGCACTGTGTGGGGTGGGTGGTATGAAGCGTCTTGGGTATCTGCTGATGAGCACGCGGATTTTTCTGTGTCTCGGGGAGATATGGGTGGAGTGGCTCTCATGTACTCGGCGGGAGGGGGTATGTTGGTTATAAGCGCCTGGGTGCTTTTACTGACGTTGTTTGTTGTTTTGGAGTTAACTCGGGGTTTAAGCCGTGGTACACTTCGGGCTGTTTAATAAATGGTTAGGAGAGTGGTGAGGGTGAGAGTAAGCAGGAATAGGGCCAGGTAAGTTTTGATCAAGCCTTGCTGTGTGTTGCTGGTAGTGGTGATTAGAGGAAGATTGGAGGCGGCGACGGCTTTTGGTCCTGTTTTTTCAAGCCAGGTTTGGTCTACCATTTGGCTGGCAATTATTTGGCCCAGGGTTAAATTGATTTTAGGGGTTAAGCGGTGAATAATTGTTGGAAAGAAGCCTAGCATGTTGGAGAAGTGGTGGGTGGCCAGGTTCGGGTTTGTTTGGTGTTGCTTACTTGTTAAAGATGCTAGCTCTAAGGCGAGAATTAGGCCGCCGACTGTGACTGCAAGAGCTGCTAGCTTGAGCATTGGGGGCATGGTCATAATTGGGGTTTTTAAGGGGGTAATGCCTGAGGTGATTAGAAGGCCTGCAACGATACTTCCTCAGGCCAAACGTTTAAGGGGGTTAATTACGGCAGGGCTGTTTTCATTGATTGGGGATAGTGTATTAAATCGCGGGTGGCCCATGGGTACGAAGTAGACTACACGTAGGCTATAGATGGCTGTGAAAGAGGTGGCTAGAAGAGTTAGAGTGAGGGCTCAGGCGTTTAGGTGTGATGTGTTCAGGGCTTCAATGATGGCGTCTTTTGAAAAGAAGCCTGCTAGGAAAGGGGTTCCGGTAAGGGCGAGGCTGCCGACTGTTAGACAAGAGGAGGTAAAGGGGGTGAGGTGGTGTATGCCCCCCATTTTGCGAATGTCTTGTTCGTCGTTTAGGCTGTGGATAATTGAGCCTGAGCAGAGGAAAAGTATTGCTTTAAAAAAGGCGTGGGTGCAGATGTGCAGGAAGGCGAGTTGAGGTTGATTTAGTCCGATAGTAACCATCATTAGTCCAAGCTGGCTAGATGTTGAGAAGGCGACAATTTTTTTGATGTCATTTTGAGTCAGTGCGCAGGTGGCTGTAAAAAGGGTTGTTAGGGCGCCCAGGCAGAGGCAGGTGGTTAAAGCGGTTTGGTTATGCTCCAGTAGGGGGCTTATACGGATTAGGAGGAAAATGCCAGCGACGACTATAGTGCTTGAGTGTAGTAGGGCAGAGACCGGCGTGGGTCCCTCCATGGCGGAGGGGAGCCATGGGTGAAGGCCGAACTGAGCGGATTTTCCGGTGGCGGCGAGGATTAGTCCTAATAATGGAAAGGTTAAATCTAGGTCTTTAGAGGCTACGAAGATCTGTTGCATCTCCCACGAGTTAAGGTTTGTAGCCATCCATGCTATGGCAAAGATTAGGCCTACGTCTCCGACTCGGTTGTACACGACGGCTTGGAGGGCGGCGGTGTTGGCGTCTGCTCGGCCGTATCATCAGCCGATGAGGAGGAAGGATATAATGCCTACCCCCTCCCACCCAATAAATAACTGAAACATGTTGTTTGCTGTGACGAGAACAATCATGGCGATGAGAAAGATTAGGAGGTACTTGAAGAATCGGTTTATATTGGGGTCTGCATGTATGTATCAAGACGCGAACTCGAGGATTGACCAGGTTACGTAGAGAGCGATGGGAGTGAAGATGATAGAATAGTGATCGAACTTAAAGCTGATACTAATATCAAAGCATGTGGTGTTTATTCAAGTTCAGGAGGTGATAATTGTTTCGGCTCCCTCATTAAGGAATAAAAAAAGGGGGAAGAGGCTGACGAAAAATCCTGTTTTTACTGCGGTTTTGACATGTGTGGTCGCTCAGTCCGGGGGCTGGATGTGCGGGGTGAGGGTTGATAGGACGGGGTAGGCCAACAGTATGAGAATAATCATTAGGCTTGAGGTCATTATTAGTGAAGTGGGGTGCATAGCTGCTACTTGGATTTGCACCAAGAGTTTTTGGTTCCTAAGACCAATGGATGAGCTGCTATCCTTTAGGAGCTGGTCGAGTGAGCCCAGGGGTTCAACCAAGGTCACGGAGATTAGCAGTCTTCGTTGCTAGCGAGCCTCTCTCGGTGGATGAGGGGATTTTAACCCCTATCTTTAGAATCACAATCTGATATTTTGGTTAAACTACATCTACATGAGGCCCAACCTCAAATTAGCTCGGGTTTTAGGATGAGCAGGGTTAGAGGGATGAGGTGAAGGGCTATAAGTAGGTGCTCTCGTGTGTGGGAGGGGTCTAAGGCAATGATGTGTGCTGGGAGAGGGCCCCGCTGAGTTATAAGAAATATGTAGAGAGAATAGCTTGCAGTAATGAGTGTACCGGCCCCGGTTAAGATGATGGTTCATCAAGATCAGTTAAACAAAGAAGTGATGATTATTAGTTCGCCCATCAGGTTCGGAAGTGGGGGAAGTGCCAGATTTGCGAGGCTTGCAAGAAATCATCACGCTGTCATAAGGGGCAGGGCTATTTGTAGCCCTCGGGCCAGGAGTATTGTTCGACTGTGAGTACGCTCATAGTTTGTGTTAGCAAGGCAGAAAAGTGCTGAGGATGCTAGGCCGTGGGCAATTATGAGGATTAGGGCCCCGCTGAATCCTCAGGGGGTTTGAATGAGGATGCCTCCTACAACTAGGCCCATGTGGCTCACGGAGGAGTAGGCAATGAGGGACTTAAGGTCCGTTTGACGAAGGCAGATGGAGCCGGTCATAACTACCCCTCATAAAGCGAAGATAATAAAGGGGTAGCTTAGTTCTTTAGTCAGTGGTTCGAGCATGACAACTATCCGCATCATTCCGTAGCCCCCTAGTTTCAGGAGCACGGCAGCTAGGATTATTGAGCCTGCGACGGGGGCCTCGACATGTGCTTTGGGCAGTCAGAGATGAACTCCGTACAGGGGTATTTTAACTAAAAAAGCGAGGAGGCAGCCCGCCCATCAGAGCTTATGGGCGTAGGATGAGAGTTGGATGGGGTCGGAGTATTGGATGGTTAGAAGTGAGAGGGTCCCGGCACTGTTTTGCAGGAGAAGAAGTGCAACAAGTAGGGGGAGTGACCCCGCGAGGGTGTAAAAGAGAAAATAGATGCCTGCGTTTAGGCGCTCGTTTTGGTTCCCTCAGCGGGTGATTAAAATGAGCGTGGGGATAAGAGTGGCTTCAAATATAATGTAAAATATGATAATCTCTGTGGCCCCGAAGGCTAGAATAAGGAAAATTTGAAGGGATGTCAGAAGGGTTAGGTAGGTTCGTTGTCGATTAAGAGGCTCAGAGGCTGTGTGGTTTTGGCTCGCCAGGATCATGAGGGGTAATAGTCAACAAGTAAGAACTAGAAGGGGGGTGGAGAGAGGGTCTGTGGCCATATAAAAATTAAGACTAGTTCAACCTGTTTCTGCCATGTTGGTGAGCCATGAGAGACTAATGAGGGCAATTAGTAGGCTGTGCATAAGAGTGGTAGGCCAGAGCCACTGAGGGCGTGCTATTCAGGCGGTGGGGATTAGCATAAGGGTAGGGATTAGAATTTTTAGCATTGTAGGAGGTTTAGGCTTTGGAGGTGGTCGGTGCCGTGGGTGCGGGCGGTGGCTACCAGTAAGGCAAGTCCGGCGCTTGCTTCACAAGCTGAAAATGCCAGTAGGAACATTGGGGCTGAGGAGAAGCTTGTGGCGCCTAGTTGAAGGGTTCAAAGAGAGAGGGCAATAAATAAAGACAGTATTATTCCCTCTAGACACAGAAGGGCGGAGAGTAGGTGGGTCCGATGGAAGGCTAGGCCAGTCAGCCCTAATATGAAAGCCGATGAGAAGGCAAAGTGAGCAGGGGTCATTAGGCAATTATGGACTTTAACCATAAGTTTTTGAGCCGAAATCAAAGGTTTTCCTTAAACTAACTGACTATTCGGCCCACTCTAAGCCGCCTTGAAGTCACTCGTAAACTAAACCGAGGGTGAGGAGGGTCAGAACAGCCGTGGCTCAGAGGAACGTTATCAAGGGGGATGTTAATTGATCTCCTCAGGGGAGGGGGAGAAGAAGGGCAATTTCTAAGTCGAAGAGCAAAAAGAGAATGGCGACTAAGAAGAATCGGAGGGAGAAGGGCAGACGGGCGGACCCCACAGGGTCGAAGCCGCATTCGTACGGGGAGAGCTTCTCGTGATCAGGGGTCATTAAGGGGAGTCAAAAGGATACAAGAGCCAAGACGATAGAGAGGAGGGCGGTGATAGTGATCACAGTTGTAACTAGATTCATTATCTTTCCTTGGGCTTTAACCAAGACCGGGTGATTGGAAGTCACTTATACTAGCTTTGTACTAGAAAGATTAGGATCCTCATCAGTAGATTGAGATATAGAGGAAAAGTCATACGACGTCTACGAAGTGTCAGTACCAGGCGGCGGCTTCAAATCCGAAATGATGTTCGGATGTAAAGTGGTGTAGAATCTGGCGAATTAAACAAACGGCTAAAAATGTGGAGCCGATAATTACATGGAGGCCGTGAAAGCCGGTGGCCACGAAGAAGGTGGAGCCGTACACACCATCTGCGATTGTAAAGGGGGCTTCGTAGTACTCCAAGGCTTGGAGGAATGTAAAATAAAAACCAAGGAGAATTGTTAATGCGAGGGATTGAACTGCCTGCTTTCGTTCGCCTTCCATAATGCTGTGGTGGGCCCAGGTGACAGTCACCCCGGAGGCAAGAAGAACGGCTGTGTTAAGCAGGGGGACTTCGAAGGGGTCTAGGGTGGTGATGCCTGCGGGGGGTCAGCAGCCCCCAAGTTCTGGCGAGGGTGCGAGGCTTGCATGATAAAAGGCTCAGAAAAAGCCCAGGAAGAAGAAGACTTCCGAGGTAATAAAAAGAATCATCCCGTAACGGAGCCCTTTTTGGACTAGGGGTGTGTGATGGCCTTGGAATGTGCTTTCTCGTACGATGTCTCGTCATCATTGAAATATGGTGAGTAGAAGAAGGGCTGTTCCAAGTGCTATAAGAATCGTGGATTGGAAATGGAATCAGGTTGCAAGGCCTGATGTTATTAATAGGGCAGCAATTGCCCCTGTCAGAGGTCAAGGGCTGGGGTCAACTATGTGGTATGCGTGTGCTTGATGGGCCATTAGACGTTTTCTTGAAGGTACAGGGTTAAAAGAAGTACAAATACGTAGGCTTGGATCATGGCGACAGCAACTTCTAGCAGGGTTAGGAGGACAAGCACTGTAGATGTAAGTAAGGCTACAGCTGGCATAGAGGAGAGAAGAGCAAAGGCGGCTGTTGAGATGAGTTGGATCAAGAGGTGGCCGGCGGTTAAGTTGGCGGTTAGTCGTACCCCTAGTGCGAGAGGGCGAATAAACAGGCTAATTGTTTCAATGACAATGAGAACGGGGATAAGGGGGCCGGGGGTCCCTTCGGGGAGGAGGTGTCCTAGGGCATGCGTTGGCTGGTTTCGCATCCCGATGATAACGGTTGCTAGCCATAGGGGGGTTGCAAGGCCAAGGTTTAGGGAGAGCTGCGTGGTGGGAGTAAAAGTATAGGGAAGTAGGCCAAGCATGTTTATTGTAATTAGGAAGATTATCAAGGAGGTGAGGAGAGCAGCTCATTTGTGGCCTCCGAGACTTAGTGGGAGGAGGAGTTGTTGGGTGAAGCGGTTGATGAACCACCCCTGGAGAGCGAGGAAGCGACTGTTTAGTCATCGAGATGTGGGGGCGGGGTATATGATTCAGGGAAGGGAAATGGCGAGGGCAATCAGTGGGATGCCTAGGAGTGTGGGGCTCATGAATTGGTCAAAAAGGCTTACTGTCATGGTCAAGTTCAGGATTCTGTTTTGGGTTTTTCGGCACTTTGGAGTGTTGGCTCATTTGGGAAGGTGTGGGCTATTACTTTAGGGGGAATAACGGCTAGAAAGATTAGTCATGAGAAGACTAGGATTGCAAATCAAGGTGCGGGGTTGAGTTGAGGCATGTCGTTAAGGGTGGTTGGGGGCCACCAATCTTTAGCTTAAAAGGCTAATGCTGTTCCCGATTTAGCTTCTTAGCGAGGCGTCTTCAAGTATTCGTGACGATCAGTTCTCAAAGTGTTCTAGGGGGACTGCTTCAACTACGATGGGCATAAAACTGTGATTCGCCCCGCAAATTTCAGAACATTGGCCATAAAAAATACCAGGGCGAGATGCAATGAAGGCCGTTTGATTTAGGCGCCCTGGGACTGCGTCTATTTTAATCCCGAGGGCAGGAACTGCTCAGGAGTGAAGAACGTCGTCAGCGGAGACTAGAACTCGGATGGGGGATTCTACTGGGATCACCATTCGGTGGTCGGCCTCTAAAAGTCGGAACTGGCCGGGGTTTAAATCTTGTGTGGGGATTATGTAAGCATCAAACCCGAGATCTTCGTAGTCTGTGTATTCGTAGCTTCAATATCATTGATGGCCCACAGCTTTGATAGTAAGGAGAGGGCTGTTAATCTCATCTATGAGGTAAAGAATGCGTAGGGAGGGGAGGGCGATTAGGATAAGAATGATTGCCGGGAGGACAGTTCAGATGATTTCAATCTCCTGGGAGTCTAAAATAAACTTGTTGGTTAACTTTGTGGTGACTATAGCCACAATAATGTAAAGTACTACGGTGCTGATTAAAAAGACGATTATTAAAGCGTGATCGTGAAAATGAAGAAGTTCTTCTATTACAGGTGAAGCTGCATCTTGAAATCCTAGTTGAGAGGGATGGGCCATTAGGGCTAAGACACGCGGGGCTCTAACCCACAATACTACCTTGACAAGGTAGTGTAATTTACATTTTACTAGTGTCTTATAAAGAAAGTGACAGAGCGGCTATGTGACTGGCTTGAAACCGGTCCATGGGGGTTCGACTCCTCCCTTTCTCGTTAGTTTGATTGAACAAGAACAAAGGCAGGCTCCTCGAATGTGTGGTAAGGGGGAGGGCAGCCATGTAGTCATTCTACGTTGGTCGATGTGAGTTCTACCGCCAAAACTTCACGTTTAGCAGCGAATGCTTCTCAAATAATAAAGAGGAACATGATTACTGCAACTAGGGAGATTAATGACCCGATGGAGGAGACGGTGTTTCACAGGGTGTAGGCATCCGGGTAGTCTGAGTATCGTCGGGGTATTCCAGCCAGGCCTAGGAAGTGTTGGGGGAAGAAGGTGAGGTTTACACCTAAAAATATCACACCGAAATGAATTTTTGTTCAAGTACTATGGAGGGTGTACCCTGAGAAAAGAGGGAATCAGTGAACAAATCCGGCAACGATAGCGAATACGGCCCCCATGGATAGGACGTAGTGGAAGTGGGCAACTACGTAGTAGGTGTCATGTAGGACAATGTCAAGAGATGAGTTGGCGAGAACAATGCCTGTTAGACCTCCTACTGTGAAAAGAAAGATGAACCCCAGGGCCCATAAAAGAGGGGTCTCTCATTTAATGGAGCCCCCGTGAAGTGTGGCGAGCCAGCTAAAAACTTTGACGCCCGTGGGAATAGCAATAATCATTGTAGCAGATGTAAAGTAGGCACGTGTGTCCACATCCATCCCGACCGTGAACATGTGGTGGGCTCATACGATAAAGCCTAGAAGACCGATGGCCATCATGGCCCATACCATGCCCATGTATCCGAAGGGTTCTTTTTTGCCTGAGTAGTAAGCCACGATGTGGGAGACTATTCCGAAACCAGGGAGGATGAGGATGTATACTTCAGGGTGGCCGAAGAATCAAAAGAGGTGCTGGTAAAGGATGGGATCTCCGCCCCCCGCTGGGTCGAAGAAGGTGGTGTTAAGATTACGATCCGTTAAAAGCATTGTGATGCCAGCAGCAAGAACCGGGAGGGAAAGAAGTAATAGGACGGCTGTGATAAGAACAGACCATACGAAAAGAGGGGTTTGGTACTGAGAGATGGCCGGGGGTTTTATATTGATGATGGTTGTAATGAAGTTGATTGCCCCTAGAATTGAGGAGATCCCTGCCAAATGTAAGGAAAAGATTGTTAAATCAACAGAGGCCCCTGCATGTGCGAGGTTGCCGGCAAGAGGCGGGTAAACTGTTCACCCGGTTCCGGCCCCTGCTTCCACGCCTGAAGAGGCGAGGAGTAGCAGAAAGGAGGGAGGGAGGAGTCAAAAGCTCATGTTGTTTATTCGAGGGAATGCCATATCGGGAGCGCCGATCATTAGAGGAATGAGTCAGTTTCCGAAGCCCCCGATTATAATTGGTATCACTATAAAGAAAATTATTACGAAGGCATGAGCCGTAACAATTACATTATAAATTTGGTCGTCACCTAAAAGGGCTCCGGGTTGGCTCAGCTCAGCTCGAATTAGGAGGCTCAGGGCTGTGCCTACTATTCCGGCTCAAGCACCAAATACTAGATAGAGGGTGCCAATGTCTTTGTGATTAGTCGAGAAGAATCATCGTGTGATGGCCACAGGTAGGATGGCTGAGTTTTAAGCGGTGGATTGTAGCCCCATAGACAGAGGTTTGAATCCTCTTCTTACCAAGCCCCAAGGTGTTCAACATATAAGATTGCAAATCTTAAGAGGCAGACTAACTCCTGCTGGGGCTTTCCCTCGCCTCTACTTGTTCGACAGGCGAGGGGAAGATAGGTGGATGCTCGCTGGCTTGAGTACTTAGCTGTTAACTAAGACTTTGTAGGATCGAGGCCTACCCACCTAGGAAGGCTTTAGCTTAATTAAAGTGTCTGTTTTGCATGCAGGCGATGTGGGTTAGTACCCCGCAAGTCTTATCAGGGACTGGGGGATTCTCACCCCCACTGAGGGCTTTGAAGGCCCTTGGTCTCGTGTTAGCCTAAGTCTCTTAGAGGGTCAGGAGTGCAACTGCGGCGGGGGTAAGGGGGAGCAAAAGTAATGTGGCTGTGGTTGAAATAGTAAGGGGTAGCGTGGTTTGGGTGGAGGGGAGGCGTCAGGGGGTTGTCCCAGTTGTGTTGTTAGGGGACATAGTGAGGGTTATAGCGTAGGTGAGACGTAGGTAGAAGTACAGGCTGAGGAGAGCAGTTAGTGCTGCGATTGTGGCGGTAGAGGCTAGATCTTGTTTGGTTAGTTCTTGTAAAATAAGTCATTTTGGTATAAATCCTGTAAGTGGGGGCAGCCCTCCGAGGGACAAAAGAACAAGAGGGGTTAAAGATGTGAGAGCGGGAGCTTTAGCTCAGGATGTGGCGAGGGCATTGATGTTGGTGGAATTGTTAAGCTTAAATACAAGAAAAGTTGAAAAGGTTATGATGAGGTATGTAAAGAGGGTAAGTAGCGTTAATGAGGGGGAGAATTGTAGGACTAAGACCATTCATCCAAGGTGAGCGATGGAGGAGTAGGCCAGGATTTTACGCAGTTGTGTTTGGTTTAGCCCGCCCCACCCGCCGACAAGAGTTGATACAAGGCCTAATATAATAAGGAGGGTGGAGTTAGTGGGTTGGATTTGAATAAGTAGTGCGAATGGGGCTAATTTTTGTCAGGTAGAGAGAAAGAGCCCAGTGGTGAGGTCTAACCCTTGTAGGACTTCGGGGAGTCATGAGTGAAGGGGGGCCAAACCTACCTTTAATGCAAGGGCTAAAGTAACCAGGGTGATAGGAAGGGGGTGGGATATTTGTTGGATATCTCACTGTCCTGTGAGTCAGGCATTGGTGGTACTTGCAAACAGGATTATCGCAGCCCCGGTGGCCTGTGTGAGGAAATATTTAGTGGTGGCTTCAACTGCTCGGGGGTGATGGTGTTGCGCCATCAGTGGGATAATGGCAAGGGTGTTTATTTCTAAGCCCATTCAGGCGAGCAGTCAGTGGGAGCTAGCGAATGTGATGGTGGTTCCTAGGCCTAAACCAAAGAGAAGGGTGGCTAAGATGTACGGGTTCATTAGCGAGGGAAGGGGTTTAACCAACATATTTGGGGTATGGGCCCAAGAGCTTAATTAGCTGACCTTGCTAGGAAGTGGTGTAGTGGAAGCACTAAGAGTTTTGATCTCTTTAGGTAGGGTTCGAACCCCTTCTTTCTAAGGAGTTGGGGGGACTCTAACCCCCATAAGTCACTCTATCAAAGTGGCCCTTTTCTTCAGGCACAGCTCCGTAGTTACAATTGCGGGGGAAGCCCGGCAAAAGCAATGGGTAGGGCGAGGTGTCAAATAACCAGGGCTAGGGTAAGGGGAAGGAAATTTTTTCAGATTAGATGCATGAGTTGGTCATACCGGAATCGGGGGTAGGAGGCTCGCACCCAAAGAAACAGTACCGAGAGGAGAGCTGCTTTGGTTATTAGGTTAACAGCGGTGAGTTCAGGGATTGAGGGAATGTGAGAGGCTCCTAAGAAAAGTGCGGCGGAGAGGGTGTTTATTAATAGAATATTGGCGTACTCTGCTAGGAAAAACAAGGCGAATGGGCCCCCTGCGTACTCTACGTTAAACCCGGAGACTAGTTCGGATTCCCCCTCCGTAAGATCAAAGGGGGCTCGGTTTGTTTCGGCTAGGGTGGAGATATACCACATGGCGGCAAGGGGTCAGGCGGGTAGAATAAGTCAAACACTTTCTTGAGCAATGTTGAATGTTTGTAATGTAAAGCCCCCGGTAAAAATAATGATGTTAAGAAGAATGAGGCCTAGGCTTACTTCATATGAGATAGTCTGGGCTACTGCTCGGAGGGCTCCGATGAGGGCGTATTTGGAATTGGATGCCCAACCTGCGCCTAAGATTGAGTAGACTGCTAGGCTAGAGAGAGCAAGAATGAACAAAATGCCCAGGTTGAGGTCGATGACGGGGTAGGGGAGGGGTATGGGAGCTCACAGAGTGAGGGCGAGGGTAAGTGCAAGGATAGGTGCGAGCAGGAAGAGTACGGGGGAAGAGGTTGAAGGGCGTACGGGCTCTTTAGTGAAGAGTTTCAGGCCGTCAGCGATGGGTTGAAGAAGTCCGTAGGGTCCTACAACATTAGGTCCCTTTCGCAGCTGCATATAACCGAGCACTTTTCGTTCCAGAAGGGTGAGGAAGGCGACGGCGAGGAGAACGGGCACGATAAAGGCGAGGGGATTAATAATGTGTGTGATGAGGGTGTGTATCATAGTTAAGGAGAGGACTTGAACCTCTGTTGAAAGGGCTTAGGTCTTTTGCAATATACCGGGCTCTGCCACCTTAACATGCCTTTTTCTCAGGCAAGGGGGCATGCCCTTTTACCTACTTTAGTTGATTTCACCAGGTAGGGGGGAGGCGTGCCTTGAGCATGGGCCTCTTCTTTTCGGTCCTTTCGTACTAGAAAAGAGCATAGCATAGATAGAAACTGACCTGGATTACTCCGGTCTGAACTCAGATCACGTAGGACTTTAATCGTTGAACAAACGAACCCTTAATAGCGGCTGCACCATTAGGATGTCCTGATCCAACATCGAGGTCGTAAACCCCCTTGTCGATATGGGCTCTAAAAGAGGATTGCGCTGTTATCCCTAGGGTAACTCGGTCCGTTGATCGGCAATGCCGGATCTTATTGGTCAGAAATTCTGGTCATTAGAGCTGTGGCTCTTAGTTGTAGGAGAAGTACTCCCACTCCACGTGGGGGTTTTTTAATTCCCCGCGGTCGCCCCAACCAAAGACATTAGGGCAGGGCTCACTTGGTTTAGTCCTTTATTCGGGGTGCTTAACGTGAACTGTCTTGGTGTCTAAAGCTCCATAGGGTCTTCTCGTCTTATGTTTTTATTCCCGCTTCTGCACGGGAAGATCAATTTCATTGACCTGAAAGAGGAGACAGCTAAGCCCTCGTTATGCCATTCATACGGGTCTCCATTTAAAAGACAAGTGATTGCGCTACCTTCGCACGGTCAAAATACCGCGGCCGTTAAACAAATAGTCACAGGGCAGGCGGGACCTCTTATTTTTGGGCTTACAAGAGGCGATGTTTTTGGTAAACAGGCGAGGCTTAATGTGTTTGCCGAGTTCCTTCTCTTTCTTTTAGTCTTTCCCTGGGGGCACACCTGTGTGGGGTTAACGGTTTGTTTTTGGGTATTTTTCTAGTTTTTTGGTCTATGGCCCAGTGCCCTCTTTGTTTGGGGCCGTTAAGAGTCGGCGGGTTGTCCGTTCCGATGTACACGTGTGCGGGGAGAGAGGCTTAGGCTCTCTTATTACTCATATTAGCATAGTCACTCCCATGGGGGCATGGGACGGTCCAGTACGATTAGGGGGGTAAGATTAAGTGATCAAGATAAGAAGGGTTCATAATATGCCTGAGCTTTAACGCTTTCTAAGGGGATGGCTGCTTTTAGGCCCACCAGAGTATTCAGCTTTAATTATTATGATCTTTACCCTCCTGGTAAAGTTGTGTCTTGATTCAAAGGGGCTGTACCCCCTTTGACTAACTCTCCTGGTTTCTTATTGCATCAATAGGGGTTAAACTAGGGTGAAAAGAGAAGCCAGGAGGCTGAACTTCTATTCATTTCTTGGACAACCAGCTATAACTAGGTTCGGTAGGTTTATCACCTCTACTCAAAGCTCTCCCCACTCTTTTGCCACAGAGACGGGTGTGCCCTATTAATAGGCTGTCTTGGAGTAGCTCACGTAGTTTCGGGGCGCCAAACTAAAGTACGCTTTGCTTGGGGTACACTCGCTAAATCATGATGCAAAAGGTACGAGGCTTAATCTCTGCTTTTTTAGGCTTTACTGGGTTATTTCATTTCTCTTTCAGCGTTCCCTTGCGGTACTTTCTCTATTGCGCCGGTATCCCTTTTCTATCGCCTATACTAAGGGGGAAAAATGGTTTGTTTAATTTAAATACGGGGGTACTTAGGGGTTATTAACAGGGGTTTGTTGAGGTTGGTTGGGTGGGCTAGCTGTTGGGCATCAGGGTGACCCGACTTGCACGGGTGACTTCTCAGTGTAAGGGAGATGCTTTTCTATCTTAGCCACACTCTGATTTTTCCAAGTGCACCTTCCGGTACACTTACCATGTTACGACTTGCCTCCCCTTTTGATTATTAGGTTTTAGTTAATGTATGGGTGGCTTTGGGGAGAGTGACGGGCGGTGTGTGCGCGCTTCAGGGCCAATTTCAGCGGGACGCTCTATTTCCTGCTTACTGCTAAATCCTCCTTCAGATGGTTATTTCAGTACATCTTTCGTGTTCGCTGTAATAGCGAATGTAGCCCATTTCTTCCCCCTCCATACGCTACACCTCGACCTGACGTTTTAGGCTATGCCAGTTTTGCTTACTATTCATCCTTCACAGGGTAAGCTGGCGACGGCGGTATATAGGCGGGATAAACAAGGAAGGGTGAGGTTGAACGGGGGTTATCGGTTCTAGAACAGGCTCCTCTAGGTGGATCTAAAGCACCGCCAAGTCCTTTGGGTTTTAAGCTATTGCTCGTAGTTCCCGGGCGGGTAGTGGGTGTGGTGTACTACCAATGTTTAGGGCTAGGCATAGTGGGGTATCTAATCCCAGTTTGTTCCTTAGCTTTCGTGGGTTCAGATTTGATAAAGCCACTTTCGTGGTTGAACTTCCTGTCTTCGGTTACGTATAACAGTCTTGAAGATGTTTGGCTTTAGTATGAGTTTAAACTTAACCACGCTTTACGCCGGTGGCTATCAACTTGGGCCTCTCGTATAACCGCGGTGGCTGGCACGAGTTTTACCGGCCCTCTTAACCTTAACTAAGTCAAGTTTTCACTTATGGCTTAATGTTTATCACTGCTGAGTTCCCTTGAGGGTGTGGCTAAGCAAGGCGTCATGGGCTAATAGATGTGCCTGATACCGGCTCCTTGTTCCCGCATGGGGAACTGTGGGGCATTCTCACAGGGGTGCGGATACTTGCATGTGTAAGTTTAGTTAAAGTTGATAATAAAGTCAGGACCAAGCCTTTGTGCTTGCGGGGCTTTCTAGGGCCCATCTTAACATCTTCAGTGTTATGCTTTAGTTAAGCTACGCTAGC